ATATTATAATGTATCTAGGGAATAGTCACTTCAAATCAAAATGAATTCTTTCCCTAGATACATTTGTTCAATTAGAGCCTAGATCTATTCCGAATATATGGATTCCGCTAAAGATTCAAAATCCATTTTTATCTTTTTCTTGTTTCTAAAAAAAATGGATTTAAAACGGATTCTTTGGTAAATCAATTTCGAAATGTTTTTCTAGAATGCCCCATATCTGTTTTACATCTTCTATGTGAAAATGCTCGATTTTCATAAGATCTTCTCGACTCTTATTCAAAAAGTCCAATAATGTATGTATATTTGAACTTTTAAGGCAATTATAGATCCTAGGAGACAATTCTGATTGATCAATAAAAATATATTTCAACGCTATTTTTTTTGTATTTTTCCTTAGATTAATCAATCTATCATGAAGAGTAAGAAGGGGTAAAGTAACCTTGTGTTGATTGTCCTCTAAATGTAAGTTTTCTTCTTCCACATGGAGAAAGGGAATAAATAAATCAATTAAATTCCGGGAGGCTTCATGAAGGGCTTCTTTCGGAGTTAAACTTCCATTTGTCCATATTTCGAGAAAAAGTATCTCTTGTTTTTCATTTCTATAGTAATGAATGCTATGATTTGCATTTCGAACAGGCATGAATATAGCATCTATAGGATAATTTCCGTCTTGAAAGTTATTTGGCGCTTTTATACGATATCCACGATTCCTCTCGATTTGTAATCCAATACAAAAATCAATTGGTTCCATCAAGTTAGCTATATACTGTGTATTATCGACGATTTCCACAGAAGGCGGTGAAATGATGTCTTGAGCAGTTACATACCTGGGGCCTTTGACACAAATAGATGCGTCATAAGTTCCATACAGATTACTTCTCAATACAATTTCTTTCAAATTCATTAAAATTTCATGTACCGATTCTTGAATACCTACTATGGTAGAATATTCATGCGGTATTTTCTCAGATTTTGCACGTGTAATACATGTTCCTTCTATTTCTCCAAGCAAAGCTCTTCGCATTGCAATGCCTATTGTGTCGGCTTGACCTTTCATAAGTGGAGACAAAATAAAACGTCCATAATAAAAACGCTTACTGTCTACTCTTGATTCAACACACTTCCACTGTAATGTCCGAGTAGCTACTGTTACTTTCTCTCGAACCATAGTAATATTATTTGCTTAGATCATTGAATCATTTATTTCTCTTGAAAGCTTTTTATTCTATACACGTCGTTTTTTAGGAGGCCTACAGCCATTATGTGGCATAGGGGTTACATCTCGTACGAAACTTAATAGCATACCACTTCTACGAATAGCTCGTAATGCTGCATCCCTTCCAAGACCGGGACCCTTTATCATGATTTCTGCTCGTTGCATACCTTGATCCACTACTGTACGAATAGCGTTTTCTGCTGCGGTTTGAGCAGCAAATGGTGTCCCCTTTTTTGTACCCTTGAATCCACAAGTGCCCGCAGAGGACCAAGAAACCACCTGACCTCGTACATCTGTAACAGTTACAATGGTATTGTTGAAACTTGCCTGAACATGAATAACTCCCTTTGGTATTCTACACGCATTCTTACGTAATCCAATACGTCCATTTCTACGTGAACCAACTCTTGGTATAGGTTTTGCCATATTGTACCATTTCATAACTATGAGTCCGAAATATATGGATATATCCATTTCATGCCAAAAAACAGATCCTTTAATTTATTATTTGTATATTGGCTCTTTTAGAGAGCCCTTGTTTAGAAATATTATCCTTGTCTTTGTTTATGTCTCGGGTTGAAACAAATTACTATAATTCGTCCCCGCCTACGGATCAGACGACATTTTTCACAAATTTTACGAACAGAGGCTCTTATTTTCATATTTGTCATTCCTTATCCTTAATTCGGAATATACTTTATTGGTTGGAAGAAACTAAGTTTCTTGAAATTTTGAACCTCGAATTCTATCCCCATAAAACCCCATAAAAAGGTAATGGTGAAGTTGAAAAAACGACTCTCGAATCTTTTAAACTTTGTTGCGAAGTCGATAAATTAGACACCCTCTGGTTGAATCATAACGACTTTATTTCCATTTTAACTCGATCTCCTGGTAGTATCCGTATAAAACTACGCCGTATCCGTACTGAAACATAACCTATAATAAGATCTTCATTATCTAAACGAACCCGGAACATACCGTTGGGAAGTGATGTGATTCAGAAACGGATCCTTCCTGAATCCTTTTATATTCTTTCATTTCAAGTAAAACCCCTTGAAGTATCAACTCGTGGAGTAGGAGTGATATTAGACAACCGGTTCTCTTTTTTTTTTACAAAGAGGAAGTTACGGATCCAATTCGGATATTCGAAAGGATTACCATATATAACACAAAATTTCTCCACCAATTCCTTCTAATCGAGCTTCTCGGTCTGTCATTATACCTCGAGAAGTAGAAAGAATTACTATCCCCATCCCGCCTAAAATTCTAGGAATTCGTTGATAGTTAGAATAGACTCGTAGACCGGGTCGACTGATCTGTTTTAAATTTAAAATATTTCTTTTATATGGTTTTTGTCTATTCTTTCTGTGTCGCAAGGTTAAAATCAAAAAATATTTGTTGCTTTCCCGATGTTTTCTCATGTTTTCGATAAAACCTTCTCGTAAAAGTTTTTTAACAATATTTTCGGTAATGTTAGTAGATGCAATTCGAACCATTCCTTTTTTATTCATGTCGGCATTTCGTATCGAGGTTATTATATCAGCAATAGTGTCCTTACCCATGATGAACTAAATTTATTGGTACCTCCGAATTTGGATATAATCAACATGTTCTTTCTTTTTATTTATGAATTCTTAACTAAAGGTATATGCGTGAAACAGAATCTTTTCATTTAAATTACGACTATAAATTATAATACCTCGGGAGCTAATGAAACTATTTTAGTAAACTGGAATTGTCTCAATTCCCGGGCAATCGCACCAAAAACTCGGGTTCCCTTTGGATTTCCTTCTTGATCAATGACAACTGCAGCATTATCGTCATATCGTATTATCATACCGTTTTCACGTTTTAGTTCTTTACAAGTACGTACAATTACAGCTCTGACAACTTCTGATCTTTCTAAGGGCATATTAGGTACTGCTTCTTTGATCACAGCAACAACAATGTCACCAATATGAGCATATCGACGATTACTAGTTCCTATGATGCGAATACATATCAATTCTCGAGCCCCGCTATTATCCGCTACATTCAAATGGGTCTGAGGTTGAATCATCGTTTTTTAATACCTCCTTTCAATGCAAAGGGCGAAAAAAATAAATATTATTTGTCCAGAAAAAATTTCGATTCTTTTTTCATCCCCAAGAACTCTTTATTAGTTTTACATTCCTATCCCGAAATAATGAATTGAGTCCGTATAGGCATTTTTGACGCCGCTATTGAAATGGCCTTTCTGGCTATATTTTCTGCTACTCCGCCCGTTTCATAAAGTATTCGACCTGGCTTAATGACAGCGACCCAATATTCGGGGGATCCTTTCCCCGAACCCATACGTGTTTCCGTAGGTTTTACTGTAACCGGCTTGTCTGGAAATATACGTACCCATATTTTTCCACCCCGACGTACATTTCGTGCCATTGCTCGTCGTCCTGCTTCTATTTGTCTAGATGTGATCCAAGCGGGTGCAAGTGCCTGAAGAGCATATTTACCGAAACAAATGCAATTCCCTCGATAAGATATTCCCTTCATTCTTCCTCTATGTTGTTTACGGAATCTGGTTTTTTTGGGGTTATAGTTGATGGTTGTTTCTCCCAATTCCATCTCTACTACAGAATCGGACATGAGAGTTTCTTCTCATCCGGCTCCTCGCGAATGAAAATATAGTAAAAAATAGTTAATTACGATATTATTTAATGAATAATATACTGAATCGTGGGATTTTTTGACATTTTATCTAATCTAGTAGGAATTTTTATATCTTGTTTGAATAGTTAATTAAACATATCTATGTTATAGATAATGTAATACATAGAATTAGAATGTCCTTTTTTATAACGTTATAACGGATTTTTTATTTTGTTTCGACTTTTATCCTATTAGATCGTCCAAAATTTAGTAATCCAATAAAAGAAAGCTTTCGCGGACGAATATTTACTCTTTCAATATCTATTTCAGTTGTAAGGTTAGCGCGCGACCTCTCAGTATAAATGAATGAGTCTCAGTTCCTTCCGCCATCCTGCCCAATGAATCATTCGAATTCTCTGTCAATAGAATTTTCTGTATTCACAGGTTCCGTCGTTCTCATCGCCTCTCGATTAATATTAATGGTTAGGTCTTAATTCTACAGCGGAGCTCCTAATGAAATTCGTTTTTGAGTCAATTTTCTCAGTCTTTATTGGCTCGAAGCTCTTGATTTGTTTGTTCTATGAATGAATTCATCTGATTATGGATGAATCCGTAGTGATGCTTTATTACTTTTTATGTTATGAGATTACTCATAGACCTTACATGTTGGAATCATATATCAGTTATGGATGTTCTTTTTCTTTCTCTCAACCTTCCATTTATCTATATTTTTTTATAGTTCGCTTCACAACTCCGAATCATATTGATTGATTTTTCTTTTGTTTATGCAAATCAGTTGCTACAACGATATGACCAATATATCATATCTTGACTGGTTTTTTGGATCCAGATAGTACGAAGCGATGGGTTGGTTATTAGTTCATATTACGGGCTTGGTCCATCTTTTTGAATCCTAACTTTAAAAAAATCAACGAGTCACACACTAAGCATAGCAATTATATTCTATCAAATGGTCAATCGAATTTTTATTTCACCCTATAAAATTTAAAATTAGAATTGCTTATGGTTGTTTTCATTGAGTGGAAAAGAATAAAAGAGTTTGTTATTTTTTTCCGTCGTTGTATAGAATAGAACAGAAAGACAAGTTAAGGGCTTATTATTCCTCGTCTGTAAATATCCAAATTTTGATGCCTAA